AGCGATATGGAAATAGATCGAGTAATTTGTTCCTTTATCCAAGAAAAAGTATTTCTAGTTTGCATGGTCCAACCATTGATCCCGAAAATATATTTATACAATAAATTTGGGTAGGTCACTAATGGAGTTTCCTATCCACGATTCTGTTATTTACTGGAATAATTTGTTTTGACTCGATTAATATAATATAATTAATATATAGGAATAGGAATATAGGATGAATCTCCGGATGGGTAGAAATAGAAAGCGATTTTCAATGCTTTGCTTATGTACAACTGCAAAGTAAGAAACATTATAATTGGATTAGGTAGATAATTTTTCAGTCATTCATTGAATGATAAATCACTACAAGTGACGGAGATACGCGATTTAAATAACGGAAAATCCAATATTTTAAAATTGTATCTAGAATGACTGGAAAAGTGGAAACAAGGCCAGATATAATTTGATCATTATGAACAAATCCAAAATCCTTGTAGACAAAGCCAATCATCAGTTCCCAACCATGGGGCGAATGAAATCCGATACATAAATCAGTTAATAAAAGAAGAGAAAAAGCTTTTATTGTGTCACTTAAGTTATATAGGAATTCTTGAGCCCAAGAGTTAAGAATAACGAGTTCTTTATTACCCAAAATAGAATAACCACTTAGAATAATGAAACATATTATATTTGTCGAGAAGTGCAAAATCGTATGAATACGACCCTCGTTGTGTATCTTGATTAATTGGATTGTTTCTTTGTGAATTCCTATACGAAGGTTTTGTAGATGTGTCTCCGAGTATTCCTTGATCATTTCCTCTAAGAAGAGGAGTTCCTCTAATTCTATGAATTTTTCTAGAATACTCTTTTCTTCAAGATCATTCAAAAAAGTTTCGGATTGCCTAGTGTTCCACCAATTAGTAACCCAGGATTCCAGACTTTTTTGAAAGGAGAGAGAAATCCACCAGGGCAAAAATACTATAGATGCAAGATATAAAAGAGGAGTGAATGCTTTCTTTTTTGCCATTTTTTCATCTGTGAATTGTTAATGAACCCATCTCATTCGTCGACTCTATGTAATCTAATATTTCTCTCACGCATCAGTTCTATTACAAGTTATCAAACCTATGAATCTATTCACTCTTTTTTATTTGTGATTTCGTGGTTAGGCCTTGAATCTAGAAAAGAATACGGAAAAAGATGAAAAATTCGAATGAATATATATGATATGAATAATATGAATAAATAATATAATATAATAAAAATTGTTTCCCTATATCTCAATCAGTCAAATTCGAAGCATATATCTCTTTTCGATGAACGCCCGGAAAAACCACTTTAAATAATGAATAATGAATATGAATAGTATTCAGATTTTGAGACAAAAGAACTCCTTTTCTATCATTATATAAAAAAACCTCTAATATTTCGAAAAAATTTAATTGACTATGAGTAGTCATCGATAGAATAATGGAGGTAATTTTCTGAAAAATATTGTGAAAAATGAGTGACAAAAAACGACATAAAAAAATTGGCTACATTATAAGAGATCCAAATTTTTCGTCATTAAGGAGCACAAAAAGTCTAAAAAGAAGCTTCAAAAAAATTACAAGATATGATCGATCTGAATCTAAAGTTTCAATTCCAACAACTAAAAAGGGGGAATTTCCTTATTTTGAAATGGTTGATTATGAGATTTTCTTTTTTTCTTATTTTTTTTTTTTTTTTTTAATATATAATTGAGTCGTGTATGTGTATATTTCGATACATATAAAAGATCCCCCAAAAAGGTTTTTTTATACTTGTTCCATATATGTCTGCTTTGACTCGAATGAATGTTCTGAAGAAACCTCAATTAAGTTAAGTTATGTTATAGAAAAAGAGGATTCTTGCTTTTTTGCCCTCCCGCGTAGAAAGCATTTATTTCTCAGCTGATTTCTTAAAATACTTCAATAGGTACACGCAAGAAATAAGCCAATTCAGCAGCTTTTTGTTCCATTTCCCGTGGAGTAAAATTCTCATCAGTACGAGTCAATGGAATGGCTCCCTGGCCTCTGATATCCATATAAAGGACACGACGAGCATAAATACCCTCTTTAACTTCTATTCTGACGGACTGAATATCTTTTATAAGAAATCGGAGAAAGACCCGACGATTTTTTCCAGGGAATCCCCAACGAAAGATACACACTATTCCGTCTTTTCTATCAAATCGATCATAACCACTACCTACATTCCACGAAATTGTGCACCACAAATAGGAGCTAATAAAAAGACCCGCGATCCCATAGAAAGACATCACAATCCCTTGTGGAAAAAAAACTATTTGCTGAGACGGAAATAAAGATATCAAATTTCTACCAAGATAACTCGAGGTTCCAACCAACAAGAATCCTAATGAACCTAAAAAAAGGATAAAAGCCCAGCAGAAATTACTTGTTTTTCGAGCCCCCGTTATAGGTTCTATCCATATATGTTCTGATCGACAACTCATACTTGATCCGGTTGCTTTTTTTGGAATTGAGAGAATACCCCAAATGAATTTGCCGTTTATTTCCGAAGTAACTCGCATCAACTAGCACTAGTTTGATGTGAACCTTTAGGAGTAATTCATTAAATTGGTTAGATCTAAACTAATAACACACCCTTCGTATGACTCACTAAAGATAGCCACATGTATATAGATAGACCAACTTTACAGTTCAGCTATTCGCCGATTTGGGTCTATTTGAAACTAGCTAATAGCATTTTGGGGAGATTTCGACGGAAGCCTCTTATACCATATTTAGCTAAATGGATATCTGTGTTATGATACAAGCGTCAGTTTTGAAAAAAAAAAATAATATTTTGCGCCCTCGGCTCTAAACAATCTTGTTTTTTTGAACATGAAGAAATAAAGAAGCCATTGCGATTGCCGGAAATACTAGACCTACTAAAGGGACCAAAACGGAGGGAAAATTAAGAGTTGTCATAGAATGGGCACCTCGATTTACTATTTGTACCTGTTATTATTATTTAGATTTTATTTTATATTTATTATTATTTATAATATTATATTATTTATAATATAAAGATATCTTATCTTATTATTATTATTAAATTAATTATATTATATATAATATATATTATATATAATTAAAGATCTTACTTATATCTTATATATATTAAATTTATTTATTATTTATTATACTTATATCTTATCTTATCTTACTTATATATATAATATAGTATTTATTTATATTATAATAATAATAATTTGACTTGATTATAATTTGATAATTATAAATTGGAATTATTACTACTTAAAATTTTTATTAATATCTATATCTATTAAGAATTAATTATTAATTAAAATTAATATAAGTATCTACTATCTAAGTCTAAGTGAGTATATAATGTAGTTTTTCATCTTTCTACATGAAAAATTTGAGAGGATATGGATGAGATATTATTTTCTTCATTTTTTGCTCTTGTCTTCGAATTTCATTCACTAAGCAAAAAGTTTTTTTTAATGAATTAGATTCTAATTCTATTTATATTGATTCAAGGGTTTGTTAGAATCCCATCCAGCAGGGATTCTTAGTCAAAATAGGATTATCGTACGCTATAGAAAGATAAAAAATTCTATACTATATTTTCTAGATTTTAATTTCATTATATATGACGAGAAGAAGATTTTTTTATTTGCCTAATTTCACGAAAAAAAATAATTTCATCTTTTATCTTGTTAATAGAGACTTCTTGATCAATAATAATAATCAGGAATATAGAAAAAGGATCAGATTTCCGATTTTATGTGACTTTTGATTCGTTATACAATTAGATCTTATGTCAACAAAGAAAACCCATTCGTCTCAATTTCACTTGTATTCCGATAAACGAATTACTTGTTTGCTCAAAAAAATGGACTTAATGTTCTAATTTTGATTCAAAGGAAAGAAAGTGTGGAGTTGAAATAACTCACTCAGAACGCCTTTTAAAGGATTACGTGGTACGATTAGATCGAATAAACCCTTCTGGAATAAATACTCAGACGCTTGTGAACCTTCGGGTACTGTTTTATTCAATGTTTGTTCAATTACTCTTTTACCCGCAAAGGCAATGTAGGCATTGGGTTCAGCAATAATGATATCCCCCAACATACCAAAACTGGCTGTGACCCCACCAGTAGTAGGAGATGTAAGGATTGGTACATAGAATAACTTTTTATTTGATTGATAATCATATAAAGCAGAAGATATTTTAGCCATTTGCATCAAGCTCAAACTTCCTTCTTGCATACGTGCCCCTCCGGAAGCACACACTATAATAAGAGGTAGAAATTCTTTAGTAGCATATTCAATCAAACGGGTAATTTTCTCCCCGACTACGGATCCCATACTACCCCCCATAAACTGAAAATCCATAACCCCTATTGCTACGGAAATACCGTTTAATTGCCCTATGCCTGTTTGAACAGCCTCGGTTAATCCTGTCTTTCTTTGATAAGAATCGATACGATTTTTATAAGGCTCCTCCTCCGAATGAAATTGAATGGGATCTAGAGAAACCATGTCTTCATCCATAGGCTCCCAAGTACCCCGATCGATCGAAAGTTCGATTCTATCAGAACTACTCATTTTCAAATGATATCCACATTGTTCACAAAGATTCATTTTTGATTTAAAAAATTTCTTATAATTTAATCCATAACAATTTTCGCATTGAACCCACAAATGCTTGTATTTTTGAGTTACATCCAGATTTGTAGAACTTTGTCGTATACTCCTTCCGGCTTTTTTACTACTATTTCCACTTTTACCACAAATGGAACTAGAAATGTAATTGTTACTGGAATTGTCACTACCACTTACAATGTAACTATCAATACAGATTTGAGACTGAAGATAACTATCAATGCAACTATTTATGTGATTATTCCAAGTATACTGAGTATCATCCATGTAATGATCGTGGTCGGGATTCTTACTCTTAGATCCATTATTCAGATAACTAGAATTCCGATAAAAAGAACTTTC